TGGGGTATTAGGCATAAAAATTTGGATATTTGTAGACGAGGAATAATGGTCCTTTACACGCCTTGCCGTTCTATCCGGAGATAGAACAAAAAATGGAAAACTGTTTCCTTCATTATTTTTCGCTTTTTTTTAAATAAAAACGAGCAATTCTAATTCTATAGGGTTGAATAAAAATTCGATTAACCATTTCATTTGGTAGAAGTGCTATGCTTAGTGTGTGACTCGTTAATTTTTCTTTAGATTTATTAGGATTCCAAAAATGGACCGGACCGTTATGAACTAATAACTATAGAACTAATAACCAACTTATTGCTTCGTGTTATCGAGATACAAAAGAAGAATTGCTATATGATGTATCAATCATATAGTTATAGCAACTGAAATACTATTTATTTCCCTAAAAGAAAAATCAATCTTATTATGGGTTATGAAAAAATAGGTATGTGGATAAATGAAAGGGTGAGAGAAAGAGAGAAGGAGAATCTCAATGATATATGATTCTAATATGTATGGTCTATGAATCACCTCCTAAAAGGCAATGTAATAACGCATCAATTCAATACCCATAGGAAAAATACAAATAATAAAGAGCCCCAAAGTCAATAGAGACTGAGAAGATTGACTCAGGAACTTAGTTGGGAGCTCCATTGCAGAGTTCGGGCCTAGCCATGAATAGAGAAGCTATAGGAACGATGGAACCTGTGACTGCATAAGATTCTATTGAATGAAAACGAATTCTAATGATTCATTAGGTGGGATGGCGGAACGAACCAGGAACCAATTGATTTATTCGTAGAGGTCATACATACGCTACGAGTGAAGCAGGAAAGAGTCAATATTCGCCCGCGAAAGCCTTATTGAATTCAATATTTTGGGCATTAAAGTAAAAAAAAAAACATTATCCATAATAAATTAAATAGAACGAAGTTAAATAATGAGAAAGAAAAATCTATATCTAGATCTTGTATATACAGCTTCCTACATAACAGATTCAATATCAACAAATACCACGATTTTTTGTATTATTCATTAAATACACCTGTATCTGTAATATTTTTGAATTCATATTCATTCGCGAGGAGCTGGATGAGAAGAAACTCTCATGTCCGGTTCTGCAGTAGAGATGGAATTGAGAAATAACCATCAACTATAACCCCAAAAGAACCAGATTCCGTAAACAACATAGAGGAAGAATGAAGGGAATGTCTTATCGAGGCAGTCATATTTGTTTCGGAAGATACGCTCTTCAGGCACTTGAACCATCTTGGATCACATCTAGACAAATAGAAGCGGGGCGAAGGGCAATGACACGATATGCACGTCGTGGTGGAAAAATCTGGGTACGTATATTTCCGGACAAACCCGTTACAATAAGACCCGCGGAAACACGTATGGGTTCGGGGAAGGGATCCCCCGAATACTGGGTATCCGTTGTTAAACCGGGTCGAATACTTTATGAGATGGGTGGAGTATCAGAAACTGTAGCCAGAGCCGCTATTGAAATAGCCGCGTCCAAAATGCCTATAAGAACGCAATTTATTATTGCGGGATAGATAAGGAGTGTGGAAACAAAGATAAAGGGTATTTATTTAGGATTCAAAATACAAACGAAGTTTTATTTATTTCCAGACGGACAATATTTCTTTTTTTCCTTCACCCTTGCATTGAAAGAGCAGATTAAAAACAAAAATGATATGATTCAACCTCAGACCCTTTTAAATGTAGCGGATAACAGCGGGGCTCGAGAATTGATGTGTATTCGAATCATAGGAGCCAGTAATCGCCGATATGCTCATATTGGTGACGTTATTGTTGCTGTAATCAAAGAAGCAGTACCCAATATGTCTCTAGAAAGATCAGAAGTGGTCAGAGCTGTAATTGTACGTACATGTAAAGAACTCAAACGTGACAACGGTATGATAATACGATATGATGACAATGCAGCAGTTGTCATTGATCAAGAAGGGAATCCAAAAGGAACTCGAGTTTTTGGTGCGATCGCTCGGGAATTGAGACATTTGAATTTCACTAAAATAGTTTCCCTAGCTCCTGAGGTATTATAAATAGTGGTAGATGATGCTACACTAGGATATCTGATATAGATCAATTAGTAGATTGTGTCTCACGCATATATCTTTACTTTACTAATTCATAAAAAAAAAAATAAGAAAAATAACGAAAAACCTAACACGCTGATTATATCAAAATTTGGAGTACCTATAATTATAGTTCGTCATGGGTAAGGACACTATTGCCGATATAATAACTTCTATAAGAAATGCTCAAATGGCTAAAAAAGGGACAGTTCGAATAGCATCTACGAATCTTACCGAAAACGTTGTTAAAATACTTCTGCGAGAAGGTTTTATTGAAAACGTTAGAAAACATCGGGAAAGTAATAAAGATTTCTTGGTTTTAACCCTGCGACATAGAAGGACTAGGAAAGGGATATATAGAACTATTTTAAAGCGTATCAGCCGACCTGGTTTACGAATCTATTCCAACTATCAAGGAATTCCCAAGATTTTAGGCGGAATAGGAATTGTAATTGTTTCTACTTCTAGAGGTATAATGACAGATCGGGAGGCTCGACTACAGGGAATTGGAGGAGAAATGTTATGTTATATATGTTGATTCTTCTCCTCTGGTATCCGAATTTGATCCGCAACTTCCTAGTATTTTTTTGTGAAAAAGAGAGAAAAGCGGGTTGTATGTATAATAGCACTACTCCTACATTAGTGGAGACTTAAAGGGGGTTACCTGGAATGAAAGAACAAAAATTGATTCATGAAGGTTTAATTACTGAATCACTTCCTAATGGTATGTTTTGGGTGCGTTTAGATAATGAAGATCTGGTTCTAGGTTATATTTCTGGAAGGATCCGACGCAGTTCTATACGGATACTACCGGGAGATAGAGTAAAAATCGAAGTAAGTCGTTATGATTCAACCAGAGGACGCATAATTTATAGACTTCGCAATAAAGATTCGAACGAGTAAATAAATGGTTTTTAACTATTCTTTTCATGGGGATACAACTCACGGTTTAAAAATGAAAGAAACTTATTTTCTTCCAAAGAGTAGATTCAGAATTAAGGTAAGGAATTAGAAATATGAAAATAAGAGCCTCTGTTCGTAAAATTTGCGAAAAATGTCGACTAATCCGTAGGCGGGGACGAATTATAGTTATTTGTTATAATCCGAAACATAAACAAAGACAGGGGTAATCTTTTTATAAAAAAAAGATGGACTTCCTAAAGTAAAGGATATAAAAAAAAGCTTTTTAACACAAAATGGATATCTCCGTATATCTCTATCTCTGACTCAGATCTCTGAGATGATAAAATATGACAAAAACTATACCAAGAATTGGTTCACGTAGGAATGGACGTATTGGTTTACGTAAGACTGGACGTAGAATACCAAAAGGAATTATTCATGTTCAGGCAAGTTTCAACAATACCATTGTGACTGTTACAGATGTTCGGGGTCGAGTAGTTTCTTGGTCCTCCGCCGGTACTTGTGGATTCAAAGGCACAAGAAGAGGGACGCCGTTTGCGGCTCAAACCGCAGCGGGAAATGCTATTCGTACAGTAGTAGATCAGGGTATGCAACGAGCAGAAGTCATGATAAAAGGTCCTGGGCTCGGAAGAGACGCAGCATTACGAGCCATTCGTAGAAGCGGCATATTATTAAATTTCGTACGTGACGTGACCCCTATGCCACATAATGGATGTAGACCTCCTAAAAAAAGACGTGTGTAGAAATTAGAATTGAATAGATTTTAAGAGAAATAAATGATTCAATGATCTGATCAAATCAAAATATTAGTATGGTTCGAGAGGAAGTAGTAGGATCCACTCGGGCACTACAGTGGAAGTGTGTTGAATCAAGAGCAGACAGTAAGCGCCTTTATTATGGTCGTTTCATTCTGTCCCCACTTCTGAAAGGACAAGCCGATACTATAGGTATCGCCATGCGAAGGGCTTTACTTGGAGAAATAGAAGGAACATGTATCACACGTGCAAAATCTGAGAAGGTACCACATGAATATTCTACGATAGCGGGCATTGAAGAATCAGTACATGAAATTTTAATGAATTTGAAAGAAATTGTATTGAGAAGTAATCTTTATGGAACTCGAGACGCATCTATTTGCGTCAGAGGTCCTAGATGCGTAACTGCTCAAGACATCATCTCACCACCTTCCGTAGAAGTAGTTGATACTACACAACATATAGCTAGCCTGACGGAACCGATTGATTTGTGTATTGGATTACAAATCCAGAGGGATCGCGGATATCGTATGAAAACCACAAAAAACTCTCAAGATGGAAGTTATCCGATAGATGCTGTATCCATGCCTGTTCGAAATGCGAATCATAGTATTCATTCTTATGGAAATGGTAATCAGAAACAAGAGATACTTTTCCTCGAAATATGGACAAATGGAAGTTTAACTCCTAAAGAAGCACTTCACGAAGCTTCCCGTAATTTGATTGATTTATTTATTCCTTTTCTACATGCAGAGGAAGAGGACATTAATTTCGAGGAAAATCAAAACAGGTTTACTGTACCCCCTTTTACCTTTCCTGATAGATTGGCTAATCTAAAGAAAAACAAAAAAGAAATTGCATTGAAATGTATTTTTATTGACCAATCAGAATTGCCTCCCAGGACCTATAATTGTCTCAAAAGGTCCAATATACATACATTATTGGACCTTTTGAGTAACAGTCAAGAAGATCTTATGAAAATTGAATATTTTCGAATAGAAGATGTAAAACAGATATTGGACACTCTACAGAAGCATTTCGCAATTGATTTACCTAAGAATAAGTTTTAAATACAAGGACAGAATAAAATTCGTTTTGAATCTTCAGCACAATCCATATATATATTCGGATTGAATACCTAATAAAATTTTAGAAATGTATCTAGGGAGGATTCGCTTTGAAGCGACTATTCCATTCCCTAGATACATATGTCGTAGTATTTACCGATTCAATCAATTTAAAAAAGACCTAAAGTTAGGGATTTATCAATAGGTAATGTGGCTCCAATACCTAACCAAAGGGCTACTGCAGTACCGATCAAAAAGACTGTTGTAGCTACTGGACGACGAAAGGGATTTTGGAATTTATTAACATTCTCCAAAAAGGGTACTGTAAATAATCCCAGCGGTACTGAAGCCATTAAAAGAACACCCAGTAACTTATTGGGAACTGTACGGAGTATTTGAAATACGGGAAAAAAGTACCATTCGGGTAATATTTCCAAAGGAGTTGCAAATGGATCCGCGGGTTCACCAATCATTGATGGTTCTAGAATCGCCAGGCCCACATTACACGCAATAGTACCTAAAATTACTACTGGAAAGATATATAAAAGGTCGTTGGGCCACGCGGGTTCTCCATAATAATTATGTCCCATCCCTTTAGCCAACTTAGCTCTTAATACAGGATCATTCAAGTCAGGTTTCTTTGTTATTGGGATAGGTGAATTCTTATAAATCCATCCCCCTACGGAACCGGACATGATAATTTTTCATCATCCGGCTCGAGCAAGAATCAAAGGAATGCAAGAAATGGATCCCTAGAAAATATATATTTCGGCTCTATCTACACATATACAATGATTCTATGTAAGAAAAGATTTACCGGATTCTGTTTTCCAAAGTTGGAACCATGCATTGAAAGGCATTCCGTTCTTACAGGTAAATGCTCAATACCCAAGTAGGCTTACAAACTTGATCGTGATCAAGTGCTTTTTGGATCGTCTCATGTCTTGTAATTTGTGCTTATCCCCGCACTATTTCGAATCTTATTACATACAAAGGATTTACTTGGTACTAACAAAGTCTAGCCTCTGCTCTTCCTTAGATCCCTTGTTTCACTCCGATAGTATCATAGATCGGCGGGATTAATGCAGAAGAAATGAATGCATTTCCCTACTATTAAGTATGTGGAATAGATAGAACATAATCTGGATCATTCCATATCACTTATTCTACGGGATCTTACGGAGCCTGTTCATGCATCACATGATTCAGGTATGATCATAGAAAAGATTCTCCTCAAGCGAACCGGCCTATGCTATGCTCCGCGGGGGGAATTATGCGGTGGTTGGATATGGAGACACATTGGGTTCGGAATTCCAATGTGGCGGATAAAATTCTATATCTGCACGGCCCAATCAATAGTTCAAGTCACACACTCCCATAATCCATCTTCTCTTCGGAGAATTCACTTCAAACTATTCGTATTAAAGAAAGAATACTTCGTAGTTGAATAGAAATATCCAAATAACATGTCTTATTATTTTTAATAATTCATATTTGTAGCAATGAAATACTATTGTTCCTCCCCCAAATAATATATGATCAATTACAAATATCTAAGATCTGTATGCTCTATAAAGGACCTGAAATCCCTTGCTTACGTATCATTGGGAAGTGCATTAACATAAATACGGCAGTAAGAAGAGGTAAGACAAAAGTGTGTAAACTATAAAAACGAGTCAAAGTGGATTGACCCACACTAGCACTTCCACGTAATAACTCTACCAAAGGAGATCCTATTACAGGAATAGCGTCAGGTACGCCTGTAACAATTTTTACTGCCCAATAACCGATTTGGTCCCAAGGTAAAGAATAACCAGTTACACCAAAAGATGCAGTCAATACACCCAGAACCACACCTGTAACCCAAGTCAATTCACGGGGTTTTTTAAATCCACCTGTAAGATACACACGAAATACGTGCAGGATCATCATTAGTACCATCATACTTGCTGACCATCGATGAACTGATCGTATTAACCAACCAAAGTTGACCTCAGTCATTATATATTGAACAGATGCAAAAGCATCTGTAACAGTTGGACGATAGTAAAAAGTCATAGCAAAGCCCGTAGCTACTTGTACTAAAAAACAAGTAAGTGTGATCCCTCCTAGACAATAAAATATGTTGACATGAGGAGGAACATATTTACTAGTTATATCATCTGCAATCGCCTGAATCTCGAGACGTTCCTCGAACCAATCATATACTTTATTGAGATAGGTAAACCGAGAAGACTTCCCCCTCTAAGAACCGGATATGAGAATTTCATCTCGTACGGCTCAAGCGGAACCAACCAAATAGTGGTTGCAACGGATATAGAATAGAAAGTTTGAAACCTCTTAGCCACTTGATTCAATCTTCCCTTCCCTGTGAAGATCCGAACAAGTAACCAATATCCGGAATCTCTTCTTTGAGATGATAATGCCAAAATATCAAGTTAGCTCATCCGCCTTTCTTTATGTTGATCGCGTTACAGGCCTCTTGAATCTTCTATTTTCCTATTTATTGGATTTTTTTTTTGTTTGTGCGTAATGCAGATTTACATATTGATTAATAGGAATTCTCTTGTTCAGACCCCACGAATCGATTGTAACCTCAGATTCATACTATAACCACGATGATTCGATAAATTCCAAGCTAAGCCCAAAGGTTCTCTGAGTAAGAACCCTTTGATTATCACCTATTTGATGAATGGATGTAATGACCCAAAATCCAAATAAAAAACTACTGTCCTTCAGCCAAAATAAATAAGCACAATTCTGAAGGAAGAAAAATCGTTTGATTTTCAAAATATCCCTTGGATAATTTTTTTTTGAGTCCGGTCGCGAGGTTTGAACAGTAGGTATGAATCATAGTTCAAATATTTCTTGATCTATTCTATATATTCCGTGCTCCAGATACTAGAATGAATATCCGACGAGATAGAATCATCTCTATCGAGATGACAGATCCATTCTCTGTACTATCAATAAGATCAATTATAACAAGTCACACACTCATATTCCGGAAATACCGAAACAAAGGAATTACACGGTCGAACTACCAGAATGAACTAAAAATCTGAATTCTAAGTGATTTTTTTTTTATTCAAAAGCTAAGACTTCATAGCTCTTATAGACCTAATTCGGTGAAACTCCATCCAGTAAAACGGAAGAATTATAAATCTCCAAAATAATACATAGGAATATCGCAAATAGGGCCATTGCGACTCCCATAAAAGGAGTAGTTCCCCATCCCGGGGCTACTTTACCATATTCTGAATTCAATGGTTTCAATAAATCCCCTACAATTGTTCGTCTTGGCCCAGATCTAGAACTACCCTCAACGGTTTGTGTAGCCATAAATCCTATTGCATTCATTGGTTGAGATCTGTTGACTTTGTATACCATTCCGCTGTAGTTGTAAATAAACGATCTTATCGTAAATCCATCGGAGTCTTGAAATTTTCTAATTATGGAAACAGCAACCTTAGTCGCCATCTTCATATCTGGTTTACTTGTAAGCTTTACTGGGTATGCCTTATATACCGCTTTTGGGCAACCCTCTCAACAACTAAGAGATCCATTCGAGGAACACGGAGACTAGTTGAAATAATGAACCTCCCGTTGTGGGAGGTTCATTATTTCAATTGAGATTATGAAAAATCATTTCATCTTTTTAGTAGGAACCTTTGGCGGTTCTCGAAAGAAGATAGCGAAAAAAATTATCCCTAGAGTCGAGACTAACAGGAATGTATAAACCAATGCTTCCATAGATTCCATCGTGGTTTACAATTATAGCTTCCACACCTATTCATTTGGGATCATTTACCAGATAAAGAAAGGGCAAGAGTAAAATAAAAAGGCAGTGATTCAAGTCAAGATTTACCCGGTAACGCCATATCAAATAACAAAAAATAGAAGCGAAAGAGACCGGCGCAATGTTGTATCAAACTGCTTGTCGCCTTGTAGTTGGATCTCCAATTTTTTGGAATGCCCCAAATTCCACTTGAGCATCCAAATCTGGATCAATACCAGCAAAAACATCTCTGAACAAGGTTCTAGCTCCATGCCAAATGTGCCCGAAAAAGAAGAGTAAAGCAAATGAAGCATGTCCAAAAGTGAACCAACCCCTCGGACTGCTACGAAAAACACCATCGGATTTTAAAGTAGCGCGATCTAATTCAAAAATTTCACCTAATTGGGCACGTCTAGCATATTTTTTAACAGTAGCAGGATCGCTATAACTGACTCCATTGAGTTCGCCACCATAGAACTCAACAGTTACGCCTACTTGTTCGACACTATATTTGGATTCTGCCCTTCGAAAAGGAACATCGGCTCGCACAATTCCGTCTCCATCTACCAAAACTACCGGAAATGTTTCAAAAAAAGTAGGCATACGGCGTACAAAAAGTTCACGCCCTTCCTTATCTCGAAAGACGGGGTGTCCTAACCATCCAACGGCTATTCCATCTCCGTTGTCCATTGAGCCTGCTCTAAATAATCCACCTTTTGCCGGATTATTACCGATGTAATCATAAAAAGCTAATTTTTCAGGAATTTTAGACCAAGCTTCCGATAAACTCAGATTTTCGGCTAGTCCAGCACCAACTCTTCGATATATTTCTTGCTGGAAGTATCCTTGATCCCACTGGTAACGCGTCGGACCAAATAATTCGATGGGGGTAGTTGCTGAACCATACCACATAGTTCCCGCAACTACGAAAGCTGCAAAAAACACAGCAGCGATACTACTCGAAAGTACAGTTTCAATATTGCCCATACGTAATCCTTTGTATAGACGCTGGGGTGGACGGACACTAAGGTGGAATAGGCCTGCCAGTATGCCCAAAGTCCCCGCTGCAATATGATGAGAGGCTATTCCGCCCGGAACAAAAGGATCAAAACCTTCCGCGCCCCAAGCTGGATTTACGGGTTGTACTTTTCCGGTTAGTCCATAAGGATCAGACACCCATATTCCAGGACCATACAAGCCTGTTACATGAAATGCGCCAAAGCCAAAGCAAGCCACTCCTGAGAGAAATAAATGAATTCCAAAGATCTTGGGCAAATCCAAAGAGGGTTTTCCCGTACGTTCATCACAGAATATTTCTAAGTCCCAATATACCCAATGCCAAATAGCTGCTAAAAAGCACAAGCCAGAAAACACAATATGTGCCCCTGCCACACCTTCGTAACTCCAAATACCCGGATTCGTTATAGTTCCTCCTGTGATACTCCAACCACCCCACGAATTGGTTATTCCTAAACGAGTCATGAAGGGTATAACGAACATACCTTGTCTCCACATTGGATCAAGAACGGGGTCAGAGGGATCAAAAACCGCTAATTCGTATAGAGCCATTGACCCGGCCCAACCAGCAACTAGAGCTGTATGCATTATGTGGACAGAAAGCAACCGACCGGGATCATTCAATACGACGGTATGAACACGATACCAAGGCAAACCCATGGAAATACCCCTTTTTATCAAAGATAAATAGACACTATGTAACTTTATCGCATTCGAAAAGACCATCCATCCTATGGACCCCACCCCTTTCAATAGATTATTTATGAGCAAGGGTTAATATTTATTCTTTTTTGTTGGTAATAATAATGGAACAATTCCGTTCATAGGAACAAAGAGAAGCAGATCTATTCTATACTCGATAAGTACCAATACGCAATGGGGATTGGTCCCATTTTCGTGAGCGAATGCATAGATCTTTGTTCAGCGTTCGAACGATGCATTCATAGTGTTTTTCTTTCTAAATTTCGTCATCCTCGATGAACCTTGCAATCTATGGATAAAATAGACTAAATGGCAATATTATGAATACAAAAGCCCATTGGTTATGTTTCCACATCAAAGTGATGCAGTTATGCAAAGTACTAATTCTTGATCAATTTAATGCCCATTGGTGTTCCAAAAGTACCTTTTCGGAGTCCTGGAGAGGAAGATGCAGCTTGGGTTGACATATAGTGCGACTTGTCAGACATATTTGGTCCTATGGAATTTCCCCGTTCTCTCCTCTGCTCTGATCGAGATATCCTCTGTTTCGCCCAAGAAAGATTAATTGAACTATCAATAACTCGGAGCGTGAAATGTAATTAGATCGACTTTTTTGGAGGACCAATATTCTCAATTATAATAATTTATGGTTTCTCAGGCCAATAAAATAAAGTATTCAGGCTTCGTTCATAAAATACCAAATTTGTAATAAATATTTATATGATCCTATTTATAAATATCATAGTAGTGATCTCAAACTGCCAACCAATGAAGTAATATGATGAATACATCGAATATTTTGTCGGAAGGTATGAAATGAATTGAAAAAAAAAAGCAATAACAAAAGGAAGTGGTACTGGTGGGGTTATTTGTCCTATATGTGCAAATCAAATTCGAACAGATCTTTTCCCGGAGTAGAACATGAACCTAAAAGAAAAGAATTGAAAGAAAAGAATTGAAGAGGCCTTTTCGGGAACAAGAAAATTACATCGTGATTTGAATCTCTATGAAACAATACCATCAACGAGAGGTTAATTCAAAAAGTTCAATGACTTTTTATATATTTTTATAGAAAAGGGAGCCAAAGCTCGGGTTTCATATTAAAAAAAAAAAAAAACAATAAAAAAAAATTAGGGCTAGAATCGATACATTGATCCTTTTTCTCAATTTTTTGAACCGTATGCATACAAAGGTGCATGTACGGTTCTTAGGGAATACAATTTTGTCTTAATCAACCGACTTCATCGAGAAAGATTACTTTTTTTAGGCCAAGAGCTTGATAGCGAAATCTCGAATCAACTTGTTGGTCTCATGGTATATCTCAGTATAGAGGATAAGACCAGGGATTTTTTTTTGTTTATAAATTCTCCCGGCGGATGGGTAATTCCGGGAATAGGTCTTTATGACACTATGCAATTTGTGCCACCCGATGTACATACAATATGCATGGGATTAGCTGCTTCAATGGGATCTTTCATTCTTGTCGGAGGAGAAATTACCAAACGTCTAGCATTCCCTCACGCTTGGCGCCAATGAGTTTTTTTATTTGAGAAAAAGAAGACTATGCCTTCGCCATATCCAATAGGAATTATAAGTAATAATAGCATGGCACGTCGAGTTCGATATGAACAAACCATTATTGTTTTTTCAAAACATGAAATTCTGTATCGAGATAGTAGTATGAAACAAAGGTTATTTCCGACTTTATCTTATGTATGAGAGATCCATTCTAGCGTCACAAACCTTTTTGCTTCCACACCAGAAGTCTCTTTCCGATATTTCTGTTATGAAAATGAAAGAAAGAGTACGAAAAAAAAAAAAAAAAAAAGAGCATTTTTGACTTATTTTTGTTTGATCAGATCAGAAAGAAACTTTGGGATTGCTGAATCACAGATGAGATAAATATATAAAGCAACAGAACCATCATAGTATTTTTGGAGCCTACGAAACAAAAGGAAGGTTGGTAAATGGATCATTCAACGATCCGGGTCAGGTGGATTCGATTTATCTCTTTTTCGATGGAAGGAAGGGAAAAGTAAATTCCATTGCAGAGCCGTATGCACAAAAGGTGCCTGTACGGTTGTTCACTTCTATCTTTTTCTTCTTTATCCCTTCTTTTAGCCCGATCATGTGAGATAGAAAAACCATTCATGATGTTATATGATCAGGGTTATGATCCACCAACCTGCCAGTTCTTTTTATGAGGCACAAGCAGGGGAATTTGTCCTGGAAGCGGAAGAACTATTGAAACTTCGCGAAACCCTCACAAGAGTTTACGTACAAAGAACTGGTAAACCATTATGGGTTGTATCCGAAGATATGGAAAGGGATGTTTTTCTGTCAGCAACAGAAGCCCAAGCTCATGGTATTGTTGATCTTGTAGGGGACGAAAATATGGGAGATTTAGTGTAAATCCATTCCAAACCTAATTCGTCTAATCTCTCGGAACGCGATTGATTCGATATTTGATTGCCATTGTCGCATTTCCAAAACGAATCAATCGCGTTCCGAGAGATTAGATATCTGATATTGAATATTTTATCCAACGAAATGTAATGAAAGTGATTCAGAATCATCAGGTTAGGATCGATCTAAACCAGACCATTATATATATATATGATTCAACATGCCAACTATTAAACAACTTATTAGAAACACAAGACAGCCAATCCGAAATGTCACAAAATCCCCCGCTCTTCGAGGATGTCCTCAGCGTCGAGGAACATGTACTAGGGTGTATGTGCGACTCGTTGATATCAATGTCAATGATCAGACCCACCACTATGTGGATGTGGAGGAGAAAAAGATTAATATGGCATACAGAAATAGAAAGAGAAAGACAATTCACTATCTAAAAATAAAGATCTATCATATACTTCTATTGGGTATTAATTTATGGTTTCCATTGGTGCAAATCCAATCACCTCGATTTGAGGTGAGAAGAAATTCCCCATTGGTAGCAAAAGTTATTCATTAAGCGGGGAAAATTCTATTTAAGAAGCAGAAAAAAACTGCTCTTACTCTTGCAAGAACGGACTAAGAGGGTCAGCTACCTAGCCAACTTTCATAATTAAATGCCGTCACTGTATGGATAGTTCTCGTTGTGAAAAGACCTATTACTGGATGATTCGTGGGTAGAGCCAAAGAGTGTGAACTGTACAAGTTACTAATAATTGATTAAATGCGGAACGGAAGAGGCTCCGGTGTATAGAGAGGACCTCACCGTTTAAGAAGTAACCATAGAAACGATGGAACCCGCTATTTATTTTCTATCTAGTAGAGATAGAATTTCTTATCTCGAGGTGAAATGCCCGTAAGAAATGAAAATCGCGGTTGGGAAGGTCATAGTAGCAAAAGCCATTGGAATTTATATTTTATATATAGGAAGGATCTGTTTTGTTATTAATCGGACGGGAGAGGTGAAAAGAATGACTGAAAGAACAGAAATCCATTAGTTATTCATCAAAGATTAATTTGATTCAATGACCAGAGTTAGGCGAGGATATATAGCTCGGAGACGTCGAACAAAAATTCGTTTATTTGCAGCAACCTTTCGAGGGGCTCATTCAAGACTTACTCGAGCTGCCACTCAACAGAAAATGAGAGCTTTGGTTTCTGCTCATCGAGATAGAGGCAAGCAAAAGAGAGATTTTCGTCGTTTGTGGATCACTCGGATAAATGCGGTAACTCGTGAGAATGGGGTATGCTATAGTTATAGTCGATTAATGCACAATCTGTATAAGAGGCAGTTGCTTCTTAATCGTAAAATACTTGCACAAATAGCTATATTAAATAAGAATTGTCTTCACATAATTTCCAATGAGATCATCAAATAAAAGAGATTGGAGGGGATCTACAGAAATGATTGAAAGGGAGTTCCCCGGAGAATGAACTCCGGGAGGATAGAGTAGAAATTCATTAAGGTAAGTAATAGGAATGAACGAATACGTTTCAAGAAAAAAAAAAAAAGGATTTCCCCTTCCCCATTCTTTGTTTCTTACTTACGACGCAAGAATCCAATCTGGATTTGAAGCTTTTTGTGAACAAAACATCAATCTTATTTGGAATTTCGATTGGAGTTTTAATTCAATTGAGGAGTATGTCTATTTATTTCTGCTTCTAGGACCGGTAGGTCTAGGTATTGACTCGGTTCTTTCAAATTGTTTCTCGTTATTAAGAAAAGGTAACGAAGATAAAATACGGGCTTGTTTTATAGCAATAGTAATTAATCGTTGTTGTTTCAAGGTCAATCTATTCACTCGTCTAGATAATATTTTTCCCTGTTCACTAATAAATCGACTAATTAAACTCATGTTTCTATAATCAATTCGATCCCCCGATCCAATTGGGGGCAAACGCCTACGAAAAGATCGCTTGGATTTACGAAAAAGTTGCTTGGATTTATCCATGGTTTATTCCTTATTTCGAAGATCCTATTTCTTCATTCATTTCAGATTCGACCAAAATAGGATTTATTTGTTTCTATATATAGAAGTTCTTTCTTCCTGTTCCTTGGCTGGAAGGGTGGCACACACACGTTCCTTCGATCTATTTCTTTATTTCCCCGTGAATCGTATGCTTATAACAATAGCGACAATATTTTCTCAATTCTAATCGACTCGATGTATTGTGTCGATTTTTTTGAGTAATATATCTGGAAATACCCGGCGATTCCTTATTGACACCATTTCGGACACAACTGGTACATTCCAAAATAACTGTTAATCTGGCATCTTTACCCTTGGCCATGAACCTCCTTTGGATTTTGTATCGACTCAACTGTTCTTATATTTTCGATTCCAACCAACTAAAGGAACGAAAAATCAATAGAAGTTGCTAATCCGAAATCCAATAATTATGAAAGATTTCGTTGCAATAAATAGAGTAATAAAATTATAAGTAATACAATTATTTCTAACTATGAATTTTTCCTAATTCCAATATTTCATTTAAGTATCTTATATGATCTCAAACAAACTATTAGGCCCACATTTACATTTCTGTTTTACCAAACCCCACAAACAACTGAAAAAAAAAAGGGGGGGGGGGTTAGTCACATAAAATTTATTGTACCGATAATCTTCTTCATCCCTTCCCATATCAATAAGTAGAATTAAAAAAATGGGAATGACAAGGCATCCGGGAATAAACGATTGATCTCTATCAATAAACCTGCTAAAGACCCAAACCATAGAGTAGTTAGCACAGGTGCCACAGAGAGATATGTTTTTATATCTTGCATTGAAAATCCTCCTTCTTTATTGGAATACATATATGATCACATGCTGTAGTTAAAGATTACTTGTATTTTTATAGGGAATCCCTAACGAAAATGGACATGTACAATGATCCGCGTTAAATGAGATTTTCCTGTCCCGAAAACAGAAGAGGATAACCCCTTCCTCCTAGGTATTAACCATAAAGATTCATTTTTTTATACATTAGGTTTCGTACGTACCTAATTATTATTTCTTTTTTTCTATTATATGAGACCGAAAAGAAGAAATGGCAATAGAAACCGGATATAGATGAAGAAAAATAATGATGTGGAAAACAAGACATGGATTTTGTACAATGACACTGTACAACAATTGAAAAAAGGGATGTAGCGCAGCTTGGTAGCGCGTTTGTTTTGGGTACAAAATGTCACGGGTTCAAATCCTGTCATCCCTACCTATTACTTCTCTTATAGGAAGTAACGAGGGATTCATTAAGATTAAGATCTATTAATAGTAATAGACAGAATCCTCCATTTTATGATCCTATATACATCAAAGATGGGGGGTACAAAATGAATCCTTTTCCTACCAGTTGTATCTATTCTCCTGTCATAAGAAAGCGCTCTTAGTTCAGTTCGGTAGAACGCGGGTCTCCAAAACCCGATGTCGTAGGTTCAAATCCTACAGAGCGTGATTCTGCTCTTCTTATGTCGAATCCCAATAGAATAACTTAACTAAGTTGAACTGCAACCTGAATTTGACCTCCTCCACAGAGGAGGTCAATCAACAAAAGAGATGTTACTCAATCAAAGGTCCAACTGATCACCGCGTCTGTATTGTAAATATGCAGTTACGAACAATCCTGCCAAAGTAATAGGAATTAGACCTAATACGATTCCAAATAGAAAAACTTCAATCATTTTTATTTGTTTGAGGAGAGAAAAAGAGATAAGATTTATCACTAAATATTAATCCGAATCGTCCATGAATCTCAATGACCAAGAATCGGGAATTGATGTGAGAAGGAGCCATAGAATGCCCGGAATCTCAACGAAATATTCCTTTTTCTGAATCAATTAATTTCAAATTAGCCGTATCTTGCTCAGACCAATGAATAGAGCTGTGGTTATAGTTGAAGCAGCCAGTAGAAAACCGAAATAACTAGTTATAGTAGGCATGAAAGATCTAAATAAGATACGTTCTTTTTCTACATAACATATGTTGATAAAGCACTTACCTAAGTTTTCATTTTTGCGAGATACAATGATAATAAAAAATACCAATTGACAGAATAGAATCCATTCCAATGGAATAAAAGAATTTTATTCATTCATCAGTCATAACGGATGGCACTAACAAAAATAGAGTGACAAAGTCATAAAAAAAGATTGATTCATCAGCTGTGACATCAATCCCGTGATTCGGAATCAACAGATTCATTACGCAACTCTTGAGTAACGAAATAATAATAAGAAAGGTGTCGTGTAACTTCATTCAAAAATAAAACTCTCGTTGAATAGTTTTTGAGTAAAAGAAAAATCATTTCCATTTTTGATCATTTACTTTATTTTTCAATTGTATCTAATCTATTTTCTATTTTGGAACGAACGGCCTGCTACTTTATTTATATTTATTTATTTTTACTTGTTGGATTTGGCAGTAGATTGGTTAATTGCACATAATATATCTAATGAGACGAGAAAAAGTTGAGAATTCAAATAAAAAAACCTCTATTTTAATTTCGGGTACAACTCGATTTTAAAGCTAACAGTTCCTATGAGCCTTTTAGGTTCTACACCCCGTCTTTCCATAGTATGGAGTCCCATCCTTTTTTTAGTTAGGTCAATAAAGAAGTAGCTCTTGCTTTGGATCTAATACAGCAATGGTTGCATCACGAATATTGATTGTTCCAAAACTATTGTTTGTTCTCTTTCTTTCATCA